TGGCCCCCTTCGCACGGCCTAGAAAGAAAAAGAAGTCCGTGCTACTATAAGGCCTCTAAACTCCTCCCTCAGGACACGGTTGCCTTGCCCATGGGGACGGGGTAGCCCCGACTTCCATAGGTCCTTGGTTCGACCTCTTAATGAGAATTGAGGTCCTTGCGCGGGCGTCTCATCCCTAAGACTTGCTTGCTCTGTATGGAGTGCCCCGTGGTTCCTCGAGTGCCAGCCGCAGAGAGGAATGCCATCAACTAGGGCGCTATTGGCCACTAACCACTCGCTCGCCGGCCGCTCGGGCTCCGCGTTTCAAGTTCGTTATCCTAACCGTCTCCTCTGCTCCACCGGGAGCCTGGCCCCTTCTTCTATCTTATCTACTGCCTTGCTCCTCGGCTCCCTACTGCTCCAGCCGCTCGCTGTAATAGCTTGCTTCTCGGGTGGCTCGCACCCCGGGTGGTGCGGCTGAGCCAGAGTGGGCTCAGCAGTCGGCCTATGTTTCCGGGCGCACGCATAAAGGCATGATTAGTTCCACAAATCTCACTGCACTGACCATAGTAAACTCCTTCTCGTTGTACCGAAATAGAGATCTGATTTAAACGACCAGGTACAGCATCACATTTGACACCTAAGGAAGGTACAGCCCAACTATGAAGTACATCAGCAGATGTTACAATAATACGTAGATGAGTTTTGGCTGGTACAACCACTCTATTGTCCACTTCTAATAAACGTAATTGACCCAATTCTAGATCATCTTCTGGAATCATATAACTGTCAAAGGTGAGTGACTGTTCATCGGAACTGTTATAGTCTGAATACTCATAAGTCCAATACCATTGATGTCCAATAGCTTTGATAGTGATGGCTGGATCTACTACTACCTCGTCTATTGAGTATAACAGAGCAAATGATGGTATAGCAATGAACATCAAGATGATACTAGGAAAGATGGTCCAAAGAATCTCGATAGTAGTTCCATGAACAATCCTTTGCGGGATTGGATTTTTTTTATAATGGAAATGCCATAAAGCACGAACCAAGATCCGTAATACGAAAACCAAAATCAGAATGAGAAAGAAAAAGATATCGTGATGTAAGTCTATTATTCCTTGCATCATAGGTGTTGCTGCGTCTTGAAATCCTAATTGCCACGGTTCCGCTGCATCACAAGGAGCAATTGTGAGGAATAACCATTCTAGAACAATCATTTGCTTTGCTTCATTCTTTGACTGCTCTGCTCCCCCCCAAAAAAAGAGAGACTGACTCTTACTATCCCAATTCAGGAAGACAGAAATCGCTGGCTGGACCAAGAAAGGCATGGGAGTCTTTGGGCATTGCTTGGGTCGAGTTAAGTAAAGACTACCTACCTATACTATAAAGATCCCTCACTGCACACTATATACTATATATATCTCTCTCTGTCTCTATCCAATCAAAGACGTCCATACCATAGAGAAGAGAATCAGGCTCGACAAAAACGAGACTAGGGACCATGAACCCCCCTCCATCATTATTTGATAGAGAATGCTCCCCGCTTCTTCCTGTGGTTACTATTAGAACACAAGCCAAGGAACTCAAAACCACAACACAAGCACCCCTTACTAGTTTTTTTGGAGTTTTCGCCCTTAAAATGAAAAGAAAAAAAAAGGTAAATGTAAATAATAATAAAAGTTCCCCGTAGAAGGCGAGCGTTGAGGCTTTCTTCGAAAGAAAGAGAGAGGTCCGGCTGGTGCTTTTTTGTGTGTTAGCCAGGTGAAAGGCTTGCTTGACTATAAATAGATTAGTAATAAGTTATTAAGGAACTACTAAAACTGCTCTTCCCGTTTTTGGGCTATAAGACTCTTAGCTTCCAGCGAGCTACGTGCATAAGCTTTTTTTTTACTAAAAATAAGAAGTATCTTCCTCTCCCGTAAAAAAGTGGTCCGTCAACAGAGGAAGCAATTGAAAATTGGAGATCAAAGCTCCGGCGATCACTATGCTCTCGCCTTTTCTTTCCTTACCCAGTGTGGGATTATGGGGTTACTTTTCTGTTAGAAGGTGATGACTCAGGATCTTCCTTATGGATGAGATCGATAGATGCTTGCGCTGCGGGATCACGCGGGAGGGTGAGACTCTCTTATTAGCTAACAGATTCCTGGCCTGGTCGAAGCGGGCTAAGCTGCTATAAAGAGCGAGAACCGGCTAAGTTGAAGATGATGGGAATTTTCCAATTAGATTGGGTACTTATCGCGGACCCTGGGAGAATCTTCGTATTCTGTCTACATCATCTGTATCTAGTAAAGGATTGAAAAACTGGGGTCTACCCTTCTCCCCTACGTACTGATTGAAGAGGAGGGGTTTGAGCCTTGTATATACGTATGTTAGAAAATCGAATCTCTACTATGGCATTCTAGCTGGAGTTCTGAGTGATCTGTCTCTTATTCAACTGATGTGGGAGCGAAGCTCCGGGTAGAGGAAATGGGGGATTTAATGCCCCCTGTTAGTGAGTTAGTCTTCGATCTGGCGATACGAATGGAATCAACTGATGAAGTAACGTAAAAAGGGCATCGGGACGGCGATCTTTTAGTGAGTTCTTCCGAATTAGATCTAGTGGCTCATCTTGGGATGTTTGGTCATAGCAAAGGGTGGGAGCTAGTAGGCGAAGCCCCCTAAAGAATAAATTCCAACCGATATCGAAGACAGTGACGACTAATGAGTAAGACAAAAACGAATCAAACTGGTAATTACGAGTTCTTCTCAATGAAGTGGCCCTTACTTTTCGTAATGTAATATAAGAGAAGAGTGTAATTTCTCTCAAATCCTACTCCTCAAAGGATTGGCATCATTCTATAATTTACCATTATGAGGTAAGGGCAATCCTCGGAATCATTCTATCACGTATAAGTTATCAGCTATCTCGTTGGAAACGGGCCTTCGAACATCTCGCCATAGGTAGGTGAGTTAAGGTCTAAATTCAAGACTTCAGGTTCGTAAATCGAGAAGGACCTTTCCTCTCATAAAGATGGATCTTAACTTCGTGCTAATTATATAATTTTTACGTTCGAAAGGTTGTCCTTTACTTCGTATTTGCCCCAACAACCGAAACATGCTGTTTCAGGGCCGCATCCAATCTTTACATTTCTCGTGAGTAGTAGCTCTTTACTTGTACACTTCTTACTATATGGAAAGAGAACGAAGTACTACTCGGAGCCTTGAAAGCCCCGGTGCTAAAAAAGGTGCTAATTCAGTCTGATCAGTGATAGAGCGCAAATGACCCTCTTTGGGGTGGGGTATAAGCATGCAGGCGACTCACGTGTAAATATAGGTCCTGTCTTTATTTCCATTATTTCATTTCTACGATTTAAGCTGGCTGAACAGAAGATAGAAGATTACGATTTATAGTCAAAGGGAGTTTCGCCATTTGAGTGAGTTCGGTTCCTCTAGGTAGGGTCGAAGCAAGGATGATCCTATCGACCCATTCCAACTTGAAGCTCTCTCCTGTCATGTCGGAGTATGGGGCTTAAAAAGTCACTATCATTTTAAGAGAGAAACAAGGGATTTTCATTGAGAATCTCGAGACTAGAGGACTTCGCGAAGTGAAGAACTACTGAACCAGAACCAGAATGGCGTAGTGTAAGTTAGTAATGTAATTGAGTGCCGATCGCTTTCAAGCAAAATCGTAAACAAAGGGAGAAAGTGATCCTAGTTTCAAAAGGAAATAGCAGCTCGTACATTAATACCTCCCTAGAGAGATTTAAACCTGGCGAACCCGAAGATGACGAATCCGGAGAGCCGGAGAGGAGGTCTGTTTCAAATAGCAACAGAAAGACGTAAAATGCCTGCTAATGGGAGCGACCCGGTCCAGATTATGAAGCTGATCCAGCCAGGCTTGGAAGAAATGCAATATAGAAAGACTCACACGAATGGGGCTTCGGTCGATTCTTTGAATAGGGGCTTGTGAATCGGGGAAGGACGATCATACTGAATGAAATCAATGAACTACAGAACGACGATACACTCCTTCCTTTTGCAGCTTTCTCATTAATTGTTTATTAAGATTGGGGTTCCTCATAACTGAACCTTTGAATTAGCTCTACGTAGAAGATGTCGAACCCGCTCAGCTGCTTGAGCGCGAGTCTTTCTCTTCTGTTTCGCCTTGGAATGCCTATTTACAAGAGGTTGAGTCCTGGGTACCACTTTGAGGAAGGTTATTTATGCTTATTTTCTGTGAATGACAAGCGGTTCCCCTAAGACTTGGATCAATAACAATGGTACAAAGATCATCTAGATGACTACTCAGCAAACTCCGTCCGTCCACCACCCAGTAGGAACAGTGAGCGGTTCCCTTAAGATTGTAGTGAATGTAGGCGTCGGCATTTCTATTTCTATGGAGCTGGACCAGTATGATGCTACTTTTCTAATAGAGATTGAGCTTCTCTTTCACTTTTGTCTCCTACGGATCAAAGCATGACATTCCTTGGGTAGCAGACTGAACGAGTGGGAGTGTTTGCTAACCTCTTTCTCTGTAACGTACATGAAAGCAAGTGCAACAGATCCGGATTGAACGTATTGATAAATTCAGTGGTTAAAAGCCCGTTGCTGAGTCTTCGATAGCAGCTCTGTCTGCCTCTGATCCAAAGTGCTATGGATGAATTCTTCCTCCCCTGATAAAATGGCTTGAGGTACCTACCCGCGGGGCTTTATGCTAGGCTAGCATTAACGAAGTGGTTAGGCTATCTTCAGGGCCTGTTAAAACAGTTAAAGCGAACTCTTTGAATGTTTTAATGTCTATTATAGATCTATATAAATAAAATAAAGGAAGAGTCTGACCTTCATATTACTCGGCTAGCTACCTTCTTTACGGAGGCTGATCTGCTTATTGTTTTTAGAGGTTCAACGATAACCGGTGGGTAGGAGATATAATATAAGTCTGATGATTCACCGTGACGGTTAGATTCTAGCAATAAAAATCTTGAAAATACGAGTTTTGGGGGCAATCCTGATAGGAACAAAAACCGATGGTATCATACCTATTCTAGAAGCTATTTTTCTAACAGAAATGGAAATAATGAAGCAAAGCTCAAGTCCATTGAGATTAGAGCTGCTCGCCCCGCCTTCTCTTCTGATTAGAGTGTGCTAACGATCTCTTTCACTTTCCTTCCCTGGCGCTGCTTTTTTCTTTCCGGAATTCGGGTTTAAACTAGAAAGGACTGAAATCTGTAAGTTAATAGTCCTTGGGGTTTAAAGTCTTAATTCTGGTTTTAATTCGGGATTTCTTTCCGGCAGTAATGCTTGATAGAGCAAATGCCTCACCTGAGAGTTCCACGCCTGGGAAGGCTTATTCACCGAATTCACCGACTAAGCATTCTACTGACTCGATAGCAAAGCCAACTACTTAATATACTTCTTCTTCCTCGACTGATGCCTCGACTTATGATTCGACTTGCCTTGAATCCGATCTTAATCTTAGTCTTTTGTAGCAGGCGATGATTAAAGGCTCCTACTTCTGTTTTTAAGGTTTTAAGGAAGGTGGGACCAAGGTATCTAGCAGACGAGATGTGATTAGTTTAGCAGCAGTAGGATATAGAAGCTTTACTTGGCTAGAGGTGAAGGTCGGAGTGGTTATAGGTCTTCGATGGCGGTTTCTTCCTTATCCTTGCTAGCCAGTCTTACCAGAGGAGCCTTCGCCCAGCCATTGAAAGTCCAGTTTTAAGCCTTTCGAACTAGACATGGCTAGTCTTTTTGCTCGTAGTGAACCAGCAAGCGGGAGACCTTAGTTGTCAACTATGCTGTGATCCTAGTACCAAGAGTGATAATAGACACAGCTGCTGCTCTCAGTTGGGGTTGGGGGAAAGAAAGACTTATAAGCACTCAGGACACTTCCTTACTGGGACCGAAGGAATGGCACTAAGAACTACTGCTACACCAGGAAGGCACTCCCAAAGGCTGCATATAAACTGTCTGCCATCGAATCGAAAGAAGCTCGTATAGACGTAAGGAAACGAAAGGAATCTCGAGGAAAGATAGTTAGCTCTCCATGCAAGGAGAGGGGAAGACTGAGACGGCAACTTAAACTAGCGGGGAAAGCAGGATAAGAATCAGCAGAATCTTTTAAGTCAGTTTCGGCTTGACCTTGAAGACAGTTTTGAGTAAGTAAGGTTCTTGTATCCAGCGCTGTGGGAGGCCGGGAAGAAGCAAGGACCGATTGGACAGGATGCCTATTTGTCCACAGCTTTCAGGAAAGTCCTCGGAGTTAGCCAAAGAAGAAGACCGGCAATGGAGACAGCAGCTCTTACGAGTACTCTAGGAGCGGGTATTCCTTCAACAGGAAAGAAAGTAATCGACAGCACTCAAGCTGCTATGAACTCACCATCCAGAGCGTTAACCCCAAGAGCGATTTTTTAGTAATTCAATTTCTAAGAGAACACCGCCTAGGATCACTCATACTCCAAGACGATGACTGTAAGAGAACTGTCACCGGATATGCCAAGAGGACCAGAAAGACCGTTAATTGCTCCAAGAGCTTATTCTTGTATTGTAAGTGTAAGCCCTTTCCCTTCTTCTTGAAAACAATCCATTCTTGCAAGTACCGCTTCTTCCTATAAGACGGCTAATGCCGCATCTAAGATCACGAGATGTCATGAGCTTGTTCAGTGCCAGAGCTCTATTCTAGATTTTCCTTTTATAAGGGAATTTGCTGCCTTCATTCATTCCTATCCCATCCTTAGGTCAATAAAGGTAATCCCGAATAGCTGATTCTCAAGCAGAGGATTCTATTCCTGATGTGGCATTTGGGCAAGATCTTAAGTATGAAAGTAAAGGAAGCATGTAGTAAGAGTTGAAGGCAACATTTCCTTTCTTAGGGGAAATATCTGCTCTTGTCTTGGATTCGGTATCAAGCCGATGTGGGACTGATGTTGTTCCTTTCTGCTTTGACAGAGCTTCAAGCAATTGGACAATTGGTAGGACCAAGTTCTTCCGGAGTCAAAAAGGAATGGCTCCCTCATGCCCATGTCTAATGCCGCTCAAGCGCAATAGTGACATCTTGGATCGGTTGTGAAAGAAGGAACTGCACTTGATTCCGATCCTACTGTATTGCTAGCCATTTCGCATAGCGGGTCTGGTGGGCATCTTATGTCTTTCACAATCCGACGGAAGTAGATAGGACTGTGGTTGACTGAAGCTTTCGGTGACTAGCGACGCGGAATCAGAAATGAAAAGAGTAGAGACAGCAGACGACGATGAAACTATCTCAAATACAAATAGGGGAATGCCACCCGCTTCAACTCTTGCACTTGACTTCAAGCGGGGATTCATCTCGAGAAATTACTTTTGAATCGACATCTGGGAGGAAGCCACATTTCATTCTCTTAGCTCAGAGAGGTTGTCGATTGAATACCAGGAAATCTCAGATGCTACGAATCGACTCTAGTCTCTTTCCTGTGCTTTTTTCCTTACCCGCTACGCCCACTTAGAAGTGGATTCGAACCACACTGACACAAGGATTTTCAGTCCCCCGCTGGGACTTTTTTTAACTTTTCCCAGTCGAGCTCTAGTAATTCCTTTGAGAAATTATCCATTTCTTCTTTTGTTTGGACTAATTCTATGTTCAAAGCTTGGGACAGTTCCTCATTTGTTTTCTTACTGATCAAACCATCAATTTGCCCACAGGCCTCCCATTCTTCGAGCTTTCCCCTTGCAATGCGAATAACACTTTCTTTCATTGCCTCATGTTCTTCACTTCCAGGTTTGATATAAGTAAAAGAGTATCGCTCTTCGTTCTGTCCGTTGTTGGGAGAACTATCAATACCGGGAGTAGAGGTGGAAGAAGACGACGCGGACGAGACGGATTGCCGTGGAGTAAAGAAGAGTTCCTTGTCCGAATCTCCCTCGCGGGAAGCTTTTACTTTTAGGCCGGTTGAAGTCCAATCCGTGTTAGTAGTACGCCAATCCGCTTTCCAGCTTCAGGAGAAACAGAGTATAGCAGCGGGGGCGGGGCAACTCTTTCTGTCCCGATATAAGGCCTTTAAGCTTCTAGTTAGAAGTAGTATACCTTTGATAGCCTCTTCAATCTTTGATAGGGCTCTTACCTCCTCAAGCTTTCTTGTCCTAAGCGGGGGAAAAGCCTTGTGTGAAGGTTAGCTTCGCTTTCATCTTCTCATCGCGGGCTAAGTACGAATACTAAAGTAAAGCTGCTAAGGAAGAAAGTACAGAGTGATGACTTCTTGAAGGTGGGTATCGTATATAAGATCACGGCTGCTAATAGGCCTCCTTGAAGCCTTGCTTACTTTACCAGGGGCAGCTCAGTCGAACTGATAAGCCAAGTGATCGGTACAGTCCTCACCACTCCATTTGGAATCTCAGGCCAAGTGAGAAGCGAGGAAACTTCTTGAATCACTTGTTTTAGGCTCGGGAAATGAAAATCATTGGTCCGGTAAAGTCAAGCGAAGGAGAAGGGTTAGTCCGGGTCCGGATCAAGAGATAGAAGTTGGGAAACCTCCTCTACTCACTGCGAGCACAGGCTAGATCACTAAATCCATTCCTAGAAAAGCTTTCACGGGATTGATGTTGATTCAATCTCAAAGCGGTCATTCATTCCTCTCTAAGCGGGATTCCTATTGATTCGTTTCAGGCAGAATCCGTCTTTCTCCTCCGCTTTCAAGCAGGATAAACTTCTAATACATAGAGAAGATCGTTCGGATTTGTAAGTAGCTCACATCACTAGGAGTCGAAACTTCCAATGGTTGTAGCTCACGAGCGCAAATAGATAGAGACTCACGAGCCGTAAAGTCAGTACCAGCAGGTGAAGGAGAAAGTTCAACTAGGCCAGTCAAGGCGGGAATATCTTATTCGAATAGGAGTCAGTGCTCAAGGCGGGGCGCCCGGGAATGAAACTTCTTTGATCACGAGAAATGGGTTCCTATCGGGAAAAGAAATGCTTTAAGGAAAGCTGAAGTCTTCAAGTGGGTCAGATCCATTTCAAAGTCTAGTCCACCTCCTCTTATCAAAGCAAGGGATTCGTTTCAGGCGGAATCCCATTCAATCCGGGGCGAGATAGAGAGAGGGCTAGGCCCGCCCACGAGAGGCTTCCATCGGAGATTTCCACTGTTCAAGCAAGGCGCATTGAAGAAGCAAGGCTCAAGGTGAGAGCTCAAAAAAGAAAGAAAAGAAGTCGCTCACCTCAGCCTGAAAAGCCTTTTTTTGAAGAGGAAGGTTGGACTCATCTTGCTTGACCAATTCATGTAGTTAAGAGACCCCTGGATCGTGGAAATGAACCCTTTCTTCTATCTTAATGTTTCCTAAAGGTTTCAAAACACAGAATAGCGAATCTATAATCGGGGCATTCAGAATTGGCCATCCTTTTGGAAAAAGCAAGCTTTCCTGGTCAGTAGCTATCCGGCAAAGGACTTCACTGCAGAGATTTGGTGGTAGGCCCGCATCAACGTGAATATATAAAGATTCTCCAACCTATTCATTCACAGGAAAGGACATTGTAGATCTTCCTGGGTGAGGTATAGTAGCTACTTTTTTTTTAGCTTCCGAGTCTGGAGATTTGAATTAGAATTCGAAAGAGTAGAGCCAAAATCCTTTTCAATGAAAGAGGTGTAAGTTGACATAGAAGGTGTGGTTGATTCCATTTTACGGGAGATTCAATCTGATGTCTTATGAGCAATTCGATCATATAAGGATCAGGTAAGCCCCTGGCCTAAGACTCTTGAGAATACTATATGGGATAGGTTAACTTGAACCGAAGCGAGCGGAGCTCTTTTCATTAGGAAGCGAGTGTCCCAAGGTCGTATCACTGGGTAGAACTGTTCTAGTGAATGGGCTCAGGGATTCAGTTATCTCAATCATGACAATGAAGTGAAATGGCAACTGTGGAAAATCTGACCTTATCTTATCTTTTTTTCTATATATGGGATTTCTCATAATTTTGTATTTATCCTCGCTGGACCCAGACCCTCTCTCTAAATATATATTATGCCCTCTCTCGGGGGCTTTATCCATTATCTTTCTATTTAAAGCGAGAAGTGGTAAAGACCACTTTGTCACTTATGTTTTTTATTTTATAGATGGGCTCTATCTTTGTTTCTTATTTCATAACAAAAACAAAGAAGGAGCCTTTTATTTTGTAATTCTCAATCTTTTATTAGTGCTCCTTTTTACTTTTATAACTCTTTTAAAACTGCAAAGACAGAACCTACCGGGTTCTCAATTTACTTCCCAATTTATCTTTCTTCTTTCTAAAGGAAAAGATAAGTTTTTCTTCATTTTATCTGGCACCGTTAGCGTGCTAATCAAATTCCATTTTTACGAAAAATGGATGGGCGACCTCTCTTATTTTGCAGGTGGGGCTCGTCCACATTTTCTTTTTGATTTTTCACTCTATAAATGAGAATAACCATATAAAATAAAAAAAAAAAAAGAAAAGATATCCAAGAGCTCGGTGAATCCATTTATGTCTTCCGAGAAGGAAGGATATTCCGATTCCACCACCACTAAAAAGAGAAGGGGATTCCCAGCCCCCTTGACCAATTCGAAATTATGATCTCTCTCTGTAATGTAATTCATTGAGAGGGACGCCTCGCGAGGCGGGCTTATACGGGATTTGACTCGGCACAACCTAAGGATACATCCTAAAAAATGCTTAGTTTCGTTGGAAAAACCAACGCATCCTATTGACTTTCTCTCGCCCTACTTCTAAGGATAGATAGAAAAGGTTGGAGAGAATGACTTTCTTAAATTCTCTCCTTTCTAAAGCTGCGAAAGGCGGCCCCCACCCCTCTTTTCTTTTCTCCCCTTTAATGAAAGACCCTCGCCCCGCTTCCTACTCATTTGTGGGTCGGGACCCGAGGGCCTTTTTTTTTTCTCAAGAGGTGATTTCGAGAATCAACCAACCGACAAATCCGTAGTAAGATTTTTATTTTAGTAAAGTTAAAGTAAGTAGGGCCCAGAACGCTAAAAAGGTGGGGGAACAAGAGTTGTCACGATAGGAAAGAGAAATGACTATAAGGAACCAACGATTCTCTCTTCTTAAACAACCTATATCCTCCACACTTAATCAGCATTTGATAGATTATCCAACCCCGAGCAATCTTAGTTATTGGTGGGGGTTCGGTCCGTTAGCTGGTATTTGTTTAGTCATTCAGATAGTGACTGGCGTTTTTTTAGCTATGCATTACACACCTCATGTGGATCTAGCTTTCAACAGCGTAGAACACGTTATGAGAGATGTTGAAGGGGGCTGGTTGCTCCGTTATATGCATGCTAATGGGGCAAGTATGTTTCTCATTGTGGTTCACCTTCATATTTTTCGTGGTCTATATCATGCGAGTTATAGCAGTCCTAGGGAATTTGTTTGGTGTCTCGGAGTTGTAATCTTCCTATTAATGATTGTGACAGCTTTTACAGGATACGTACTCCCTTGGGGTCAGATGAGCTTTTGGGGAGCTACAGTAATTACAAGCTTAGCTAGCGCCATACCTGTAGTAGGAGATACCATAGTGACTTGGCTTTGGGGTGGTTTCTCCGTGGACAATGCCACCTTAAATCGTTTTTTTAGTCTTCATCATTTACTCCCCTTTATTTTAGTAGGCGCCAGTCTTCTTCATCTGGCCGCATTGCATCAATATGGATCAAATAATCCATTGGGTGTACATTCAGAGATGGATAAAATTGCTTTTTACCCTTATTTTTATGTAAAGGATCTAGTAGGTTGGGTAGCTTTTGCTATCTTTTTTTCCATTTGGATTTTTTATGCTCCTAATGTTTTGGGGCATCCCGACAATTATATACCTGCTAATCCGATGCCCACCCCGCCTCATATTGTGCCGGAATGGTATTTCCTACCGATCCATGCCATTCTTCGTAGTATACCTGACAAATCGGGAGGTGTAGCCGCAATAGCACCAGTTTTTATATGTCTGTTGGCTTTACCTTTTTTTAAAAGTATGTATGTGCGTAGTTCAAGTTTTCGCCCGATTCACCAAGGAATATTTTGGTTGCTTTTGGCGGATTGCTTACTACTAGGTTGGATCGGATGTCAACCTGTGGAGGCACCTTTTGTTACTATTGGACAAATTTCTCCTTTTGTTTTCTTCTTGTTCTTTGCCATAACGCCTATTCCGGGACGAGTTGGAAGAGGAATTCCTAATTCTTACACGGATGAGACTGATCACACCTGATCAGTGAAAAATTCTGACACCAATCATTTACAAGTGAGTATTACACCTTAAGTAAAAGAAAAAATTTTTCAAGCCTTTCCCGTTAACGTTAAAAGCGGGCACTGATTTCACAAAACCAACAAAAAACAAAGAAGAAAGAGGAGAACAGCCTCTTCTCTTCGGGAGCAATAAGAAAAAAGTTAATTGACAAATGCTAGATGCTAGCCCTGTTTTAAAAATTTTCCTCAGGAAAGCCGCAGGTTAGAAGGCCTTTCGGGAATAACTCAAGCTATGATACGAAGTAACAACCTGCTCACGCGGCAGTTCCTGAATGGGTAAGACAAATAAAAAAGGGGGATAGAC